ATAATACGAAACGGTACTATAATAAGTTATATTTTAAATATAAAGTTATATAAAGTTATCTAATAAGTATCGAAATAGTCCTTCTTCTTTTTGGTCTTGCTTTAATATATTGTAAGCATTTTTGTTTTAAAATCAGATAAATTTAGCTAGAATTCGCTGGAACAAAAAAAGGCCCGGCTGGGTAGTGACCGGGCCAGGCCGTGGAAAAGGGCCCTTCGAAGAAAATCAAAGCAAGGAGGTCCTCTTTCTTTATCTTTCTATTTATTTTTCTTTGTATTAGATCTTTTGAGTCTTTACTTTATCTAAAAGGAATTGATAATAAAAGTTTTACATATCTATATAATAAAGATAAAGAAGGAGAAAGAAATACTTTTTTGAATCCTTACTTCATGTGGAATGTAACATATTCATAATTATAATTATCTTTTTCAATTGGGAGAGATGGCTGAGTGGACGAAAGCGGCGGATTGCTAATCCGTTGTACGAGTTATTCGTACCGAGGGTTCGAATCCCTCTCTTTCCGTTTTCGTCGATGACTTGATATTTTCGTTTTCTTTCAAATTTCGCAAACCCTTTTTCCTAGTTAAACGTGTGGAATAGATAAAAAAATCCTAATAAAATTAAAAAATCAAGCTAGAAAAACAAAAAAACCTTTTATTTTATTATTTTTATTATTCTTCACGTCTAGGATTACGTCCTGGGTCATTAGATAGGAATCCAAAGATGAAGAGAGAAACAAAGAATATTACTACTGTGTAAACGAAAAGTTTGAGAGTAAGCATTACACAATCTCCAAGAGCATTTTTTGTAAAAAAAAAAAACAAGAAAAGAGAATAGATCGTCCGTTTTTATACCACATATTATATTCTATTTTGACACCAAGAAATGAAGTCCTTTCTAGAACTAGAAAAGAATTGTAATAAATTCAAATTCATTTGTAATAAGAGTCTTTGATTCCCCAAAATTACTTTCATACCCACAATTAGATAATTAGATATTGGTGGGGGACCCTAACCCGATATAAAATAAAATAAAAATAAGGCCTTTCACTGGAAAAAGGGTCAGAATGGGGAAATGTGGCGAGCCGGATTTGATTTATCGTGGCTATCCAAGAATTTCAATGTTTGAATCGAAGGTTGATACTGTTAAAGACTTATTTGATCTTATCAATTGTTATAATTTTTTCGAAGAAATCATGAATTTTCTAGGATAGTATTAAGTATCTTATCGAAAACTTACAGCAGCTTGCCAAACAAAGGCTAAAAGAAAAAAGAACACGGGTATGACTGGCATAACATCTACGATTGGATTCAAAAAAGCATAGGCCTCGGGCAATTTGGCGAAGAAAAGAGTACTCGTATAAAGGGCAGAATTAAGACAGATACAGATCAAACTAAAGATATTAAGCATAACAGACATTTTGTTCTTGGAGATAATTGCAATTTGATTGAGTTCTTGCGATAAGGAAAAATGAAGAAAGTAAGGTAGACAAAAAAATCCTTCTTTTTCTTTGGACCTGCCCAATCAAAAATCCTTCAATTCTCAAAGGAGAATAGAAGAAATAATATTTTCATCTAATATTTTAATGGAATTATATGTAATGATCAATAAATTCAGCCGAATTCTATATCTACACGTGTCAAATTCCGAGCACGAACCTAGAATCTATATTATTTTATTAATAAAATTTTTATAGAGATATTTGGATTAGAGTTGACAAACACGGATAAATCTATTATAATGATTTATATACAAAGAAATAGAAAGAGATAGACTAGAAACGACATCTGTTATGTCAATGACATCAAAAGGATATTAAATGAATGGAATTGGGGTATGGATGGAATAGAATGAAATAGATATTTTTGAGTGAATAAAACTCAAAATGGGGCGTAGCCGAGTGGTAAGGCAACGGGTTTTGGTCCCGGTAATCGAAGGTTCGATCCCTTTCGTCCCAGGGCACATCCATTCGGATAGAATGGATATGTCTTTTGTAAACAACTAAAACTCAAAATGGGGCGTAGCCGAGTGGTAAGGCAACGGGTTTTTTTCCCGGAGTCGAAGGTTCGATCCCTTTCGTCCCAGGGCATATCCATTCTATCCGAATGGATATGTCTTTTGTAAACAACTAAAACTCAAAATGGGGCGTAGCCGAGTGGTAAGGCAACGGGTTTTTTTCCCGGAGTCGAAGGTTCGATCCCTTTCGTCCCAGGGCATATCCATTCTATCCGAATGGATATGCCTTTTGTAAACAGCGCTCTGCTTAAGAGTTTCATATTGGATAGAATATGAGTCTTCATTCTTTTATTATTTTGAATGATTCTTTTCTGAATCATATCTCTGCTTTTCACAAATTTGAACTAAACCAAGTGCAAATGACATGCAGATGTAATGGAATAGATTTGTGATACGGGCAAGATGGGAGAACATAGATCACAATACAAGAGTTTGAATAAAAAAATAGGGCGGACTTTTCATCATATGCTCACTCCCTTCATATTGAAGCAAGTTAGTTACTTAAAAAAACCTTACGCCCCATATCGATTTGAATTTGGAATGATCGGTTTTTAATCGAAATGCGAAAGAACCTATCTTCCCTATCTCTTATTACCTATTATTTATGTACCGACTGAACCAATGACTATTCATGATTCCATAATTGAATCAATTCCATGGGGGTAAAAAATTAGAGTAATGTTATGGTAAAACTTCGTTTAAAACGATGTGGTAGAAAGCAACGTGCGACTTATCGAATCGTTGCAATTGATGTTCGATCCCGAAGAGACGGAAGAGATCTTCGGAAAGTGGGTTTTTATGATCCGATAAAGAAGCAAACGTATTTAAATGTTCCTGCTATTCTATATTTCCTTGAAAGGGGTGCTCAGCCTACAGACACTGTTCGGGACATTTTAAAGAAGTCGGAGGTTTTTAAGGAACTTTGCCCCAATCAAATAAAATTTTTTTAAATTAAGGAAAAAAAGGGGGGTAGTGATTCCGATATAACTTTGTATAACTTTTATATATTATGTTTATATATTGATTGAATAAATCCGAGATCTTTTTATACTTCTTATTTATTCCCTTATCTAAACTTTTTTGCATCTATGTAGTGCCAATCCAACACAAGTCCTTTTTTTATATTATTTCAATTGAATTTGTTATGTTTTTACATTGTATTTCTTAACCTTTATATTGACAACAACGCATTGAACAAATATAATTCATCTTGATAAGCGGATCTATTTATTTCCGTCCCATAGGTTTGGTTTTTACCTTATTCAAATAATGGGTTCGTTGGATGTGCTTTGATACAATCATTTTTGATTGAAAAAGTGAATAACAATAACATAAGGGATCATCTCTCAATTTTGGCATTTATTTATTGTTTTTTCTTTTATCGGAAAATTTATTGTATTTTCATCTGAGTTATTCCGTTTTATATTCCTAATCGATTATAAAAAGTGTTTTTATGGTTTGATTACCTCGTCTATTCATTTATTTTGATTCTGATTGTATCGACATACTCTTTTATTCTATTTGGGTTGCTAACTCAACGGTAGAGTACTCGGCTTTTAAGTGCGACTAGGATCTTTTACACATTTGGATGAAGCGAGGGATTCATCCATACCATCGGTAAAGTTTGGAAGACCACGACTGATCCTGAAAGGGAATGAATGGAAAAAATAGCATGTCGTATCAATCAAGAGTTCTGATAATATTTGATTCTTTCCAGATCGGTACAAAACTTTGTTTAACTTATTGGAAGGGAGCAAAATGTATTCAATTTCAAGTTGGGTCGAATGAATAAATGGATAGAGCCCTGTGGCTTCAATTAATATAATTAAATTATAAGGAAAGAAAAAGCAACGAGCTCCCATTCTTAATTTGAATGATTACCCGATCTAATTAGACGTTAAAAATATATTAGTGCCTGATACGGGAAGGGCTTCTCCCATGAGCGGATTCTTTATTTTTTAATGAATCCTAAATATTACCATTCTCCATTCCAGAATGGAGATGTGTGTGTATAAGAAACAGTATATTGATAAAAAAATTTCCAAAATCAAAAGAGCGATTGGGTTGAAAAAATAAAGGATTTCTAAACATCTTGTTATCCTAGAACGAATATAAACTACTTCAATTAAATGGAAAAAGAGAGGATAGAGAATCTGTTGATAAGTTTACCTATATCCGAGGTATCTATTCGTTTCTTACTATAATAAATACCTTGTTTTGACTGTATCGCACTATGTATCATTTGATAACCCCCAAAATCCTCTACTTTTGGTTCAAATAGAATTTAAAATGGAGGAAGTTCAAAGCTCTTTAGAGCTCGATAGATTTCAACAACACGACTTCTTATATCCACTTATCTTTCAGGAGTATATTTATGCACTTGCTCATGATCATGGTTTAAATAGATCCATTTTGTTGAAAAATGCAGGTTATGACAATAAATTCAGTTTTCTAATTGTGAAACGTTTAATTACTCGAATGTATGACCAGAATTCTTTGATTCTTTCTCCGAATGATTCTAAACAAAATCCATTTTTGGGACGCAACAAGAATTTTTATTTTCAAATGATATCAGAGGGATTTTCGGTCATTATGGAAATTCCATTTTCTCTACGATTACTATCTTCCCTAGAAAAGCTCGAAAAGAAAGGGAAAGGGATAGTAAAATCCGATAATTTACGATCAATTCATTCAATATTTTCTTTTTTAGAGGACAAAATTTCACATTTAAATTATGTATTAGATATACTAATACCTTACCCAATCCATCTAGAAATCTTGGTTCAAGCTCTTCGCTACTGGCTAAAAGATGCTTCGTCTTTGCATTTATTACGATTCTTTCTCCACGAGTTTCATAATTGGAAAAGTCTTATTACTTCAAAGAAAGCCAGTCCTTCTTTTTCAGAACGAAATCAAAGATTGTTCTTCTTCCTATATAATTCTCATGTATGTGAATACGAATCCGTCTTTATCTTTCTCCGTAA